GGTTACATCACTTATGGAACTTACTAGTATACCACTTCCACGAATAGCTCGTAATGCCGCATCTCTTCCGAGACCAGGACCTTTTATCATGACTTCTGCTCGTTGCATACCTTGATCTACTACTGTCCGAATAGCATTTCCTGCTGCGGTTTGAGCAGCAAATGGCGTCCCTCTTCTTGTACCCTTGAATCCACAAGTACCGGCGGAGGACCAAGAAATTACCCGCCCCCGTACATCTGTAACAGTCACAATAGTATTGTTGAAACTTGCTTGAATATGAATAACTCCCTTTGGTATTTTACGTGTACTCTTACGTGAACCACCACGCGCATTCCTACGTGAACCAGCTCTTGGTATAGATTTTGGCATACTTTATAATCGAAATCAGAAATATATGGATCTATCCATTTCATGTCAAATCAAAGGAGATCCTTTTTTGATTGGATCGTACCCTTTACGTTAGAAAGTCCATTTTAAACAGATTAGCCTTGTCTTTGTTTATGTCTCGGGTTGGAACAAATTACTATAATTCGTCCTCTCCTACGGATCAGTCGACATTTTTCACAAATTTTACGAACGGAGGCTCGTATTTTCATAATTGTCGTTCCTTAACTTAATTCCGAATATACTTATTGGAAGGAAATAAGTTTCTTGAAATTTTGAACCTCAAATTCTAGCTCCATGAGGGGAATGCTGAAGTTGAAAAAAGCATCCAATCTTTCGAATCCTTGTTGCGGAGTTTATAAATTAAATATACGTTTTATGGTTGAAGCATAACGACTTGCTTCAATTTGGACTCTATCCTCTCGTAGTATACGTATCAAACTAAAACTCTGTTGGATCCTTCCTGAAACAGAACCTAGAATTAGATCTTCATTATCTAAATGAAATCTGAGCATACAATTAGGAAATGATTCAGAAATGAAACCTTCATGAATAAAATTTATCTAGCATTCTAGATAAAACCCCTACAAGTATCAACTTGTGTAGGAGGAGTGATATCCACTACCCCCCTTTTCTTTTACAAATAGGAAATTCCGAATCCAATTCGTATATCATAAAGATTACCATATATAACACAAAATTTCTCCGCCAATTCCTTCTAGTCGAGCCTCCCGATCTGTCATTATACCTCGAGAAGTAGAAAGAATTACAATCCCCATCCCGCCTAAAATTCTAGGAATTTGTTGATAGTTAGAATAGATTCGTAGGCCGGGTCTACTAATCCGTTTTAAATTTAAAATAGTTCTAGATGGTCCTTTCCTATTCCTTCTATGTCGTAGGGTTAAAACCAAAAAAAATTTGTTGTTTTCCTGATGTTTTCTCACGTTTTCGATAAAACCTTCTCGTAAAAGTATTTTTACAATGTTTTCGGTGATCTTAGTAGATGCTATTCGAACCGTCCCTTTTCTATTCATGTCAGCATTTCGTATAGAGGTTATTATGTCAGCAATAGTGTCCCTACCCATGATAAACTAAAATGATTGTTGCCTCCTATTTTTGATATAATCAACATGCTTTTATTTCAAAATATTATTTATTTATATTTATTTAATATAAATATAAAAAATTATTTAATATATATAAATTCAATTTTTCATTTAAAAATGATTTATTATGTTAATAAAGGTATATGCGTGAGATACAATCTAATCAACTAATTAATTTAATCTATTTCATTCAATATGTATAATATAACTATATTACGTATTATCTTATAATACCTCAGGTGCTAATGAAACTATTTTAGTGAAACTTAACTGTCTCAATTCTCGGGCAATCGCACCAAAAACGCGGGTTCCTTTTGGATTTCCTTCTTGATCAACGACAACTGCTGCATTGTTATCATATCCTATTATCATACCATTGTCACGTTTAAGTTCTTTACAAGTCCGTACAATTACAGCTCTGATCACTTCTGATCTTTCTAGAGGTGTGTTTGGTAATGCTTCCTTGATCACAGCAACAATAATGTCACCGATATGAGCATATCGACGATTACTAGTTCCGATAATTCGAATACACATTAATTCTCGAGCCCCGCTGTTATCCGCTACATTCAAATAGGTTTGAGGTTGAATCATATCATTTTAAATCTGTTCTTTCAATGCAAAGCAAAGAGTGAAATAAAAAAAGAAATATTGTTTGTCCAAAAAAAAGAAACCTGCAATTGTTTTGTTTTTTATCCCCAAGACTTTTGCTTTGATTCTACGTTCCTATCCCGAAATAATGAATTGAGTTCGTATAGGCATTTTGGAGGCTGCTATAGAAATAGCCTTTCTGGCTATATTTTCTGCTACTCCGCCCATTTCATAAAGTATTCTACCTGGTTTAACGACAGCTACCCAATATTCGGGAGATCCTTTACCCGACCCCATACGTGTTTCGGTAGGTCTTAACGTAACTGGTTTGTCTGGAAATATACGTACCCATATTTTTCCACCACGTCGCACATTTCGCGTCATTGCTCGCCGCCCTGCTTCTATTTGTCTAGATGTGATCCAAGCCGGTTCAAGTGCCTGCAGAGCATATTTACCGAAAGAAATACGATTGCCTCGATAAGATATCCCTTTCATTCTTCCTCTATGTTGTTTACGAAATCTGGTTCTTTTTGGGTTATAGTTGATGGTTCTTTCTCAATTCCATCTCTACTCCAAAACCGGACATGAGAGTTTCTTCTCATCCGGCTCCTCGCGAATGAAAGGATTCAAGTTTAATCAAAATCTACTGAATCTTGGATTCTTTTTTGAGATTTCATCTAATCTATTAGAAATTTCTATATCTTGTTTGGATATCTACTTAAACATGTATTTTATTTCTAGATTATTTTATTTATTTGAAAATAATATAGTTTTTTATCGATAATATATTATCTAATGTCGTTTTTTTATAACGAATCTTTATTTTTTTGCCCTTTCTCATATTATCATATCATATTGGATAGAACAAGATTGAGTAATCTAATAAAAACCTTCGCGGGCGAATATTAACTCTTTCAATATCTATTTCAGTTGTAGGGTTAGCTCATAATTTCTCTGAATAAATGAATTGGTCCCCGGTTCGTTCCGCCATCCCACCCAATGAATTATTAGGATTCGTTTTTCAATAGAATCTTCTGTATTCATAGGTTCCGTCGTTCCCATCGCTTCTCAATTAATGATTAGGTTTGAATTCTACAATGGAGCCCTTCATGAAATTTGTTCTTGAGTCAATCTTCTCAGTCTTTATTGGCCCGAGGCTCGTTTTTTTTATATGAATCGATTCATCTAGTCTAGTTGTGGGTGAATCAGTATTGATGCTTTATAACACTGTCTTTTCTGAGATGACTCAGAAACCTTACATATATTGGAATGATATATCATTGATATTCTTTTTCTTTCTCTCACCCTTCCATTTATCTACATACTTTTCTTTTTTATTTTATATCATAAAAGAAATTCGATTGGTTTTTCTTTTGTTTATGCAAAAAAGATTTCAGTTGCTACAATGATATGACCGATATATCATATCTTGACTGGTTTTTGGTATCCAGATAAGGCGAAGCGATGAGTTGGTTATTAGTTCTATAGTTATTAGTTCGTCTATAGTTATTAGTCCATAATAGGAGGGGTCGGGTCCATTTTTTTTGAATCCTATCCTCTAAAAAAAACCAACGAGTCACACACTAAGCATAGCAATTATATAAACTGATCAATCAAATTTTTATTCAACCTTATAGAATTGAGAATTGCTCATTTTTTTGTTTTAAGAGAAAAAGAATGAAAGGAAAGAGTTTGTTTTTTTTTTTATTCTATTTTTTAATCAATCGATATAGTGTAAACACAAGTAAAGTCTTCTTATCCCTCTTCTCTAAATATCCAAATTTTTATGCCTAATACCCCATAGATAGTTCGGGCTGTATAGGAACAATAATCAATTTTAGCCCGAATGGTTTGTAGAGGAACCCTACCTTCTCTGATCCATTCAACACGTGCAATTTCTTTTCCGTCGATGCGCCCTGCAATTTGTACTTGAATTCCTTTTGTATCCGCCTCGTCGGTTAATTCAATAGCCTTTTTGATTGCTTTGCGAAATGAAACTCTATTCTTTAATTGTTCGGCTATAAATTCTGCAAGAATATTAGGGTGTTGATAAGGGTTTGTAATTCTTGTAATAGCAATGTTGAGTTTTCGGTTCACACAATTTAGTTCTTTTTGGACATTCATCTCTAATTCTTCGATTCTTCGTGTCCTACCTTCTATTAATAACTTTGGGAATCCCATATAAATTATGACTTGAATCAGATCAATTCTTTTTTGAATCTCTATTCGTGCAATCCCTTCGACACCCGAGGATAGTTTCATATTTTTTTGTATATAATTTTTGATACAATCTCGTATTTTTTGATCTTCTTGTAGACCCTCAGAATAATTTTTTGGTTGTGCAAACCAAATAGAATGATGACTTTGAGTTGTACCAAGTCTGAAACCAAGTGGATTTATTTTTTGTCCCATAACCCCCCACTATTATACATATCATGATATGTCATATTTTTGTACTTATTTTTGTTTATCCATTCGTCTTTTTTTAAGGAGAAGATATATTGTTCTTCATATTCAACTAATGATGTATCTTGCAATACAATCCTTATATGGCAAGTGTGTCTTCTTACTGGATAACTCCGTCCTCGAGCTCGAGGTTTTAATTTTTTCACAGTAGTACCTTCGTTGACTTCTGCTTTACTAATAACTAAACTTGCTTGATTGAAACCCATATTGTGACTAGCATTTGCTGCGGCAGAATAAACTAATTTAAAAATGGGATAACACGCTCGATAAGGCATAAGTTCTAGTATCATAAGTGTTTCCTCGTAGGAACGCCCACGAATCTGATCAATCAACCTTCGCGCTTTGTGAGCAGACATAGATATATGTTGACCTAAAGCATATACTTCTCCATATGGCTTCTTCTTTCTCATAAACTTTACCTCTTACTAATCAGCAATAATCATCTATATTCAT